ATCAAATTACAATACGTATGTACATATATTAGATGTACATATAGATAGCACTTTATTTCTTTTAGTTTGATTTCCCATCTCAAGAAGTCATTGATTGAACAATTAACGGATGATCCGCGGAGTTAAGTTATACAGTAACTTCTTCGGATTTGTAAAAGGAGTAGAGCAGACCCTGTCCATTTTTCATGCTTAAACATGAGATGAATCAAAAAAAGCATAAAAACTTTTCTAGTAGTCTAAAACAAATGTTAAATGTGTGATATGTGGATTGCTCAACAGAAGAAAGATCTCATTTTCTTATGTGTCGGATCTCTTTGGCCAATCACTAATCGCTTCGTTTCCGATAGAAAGAAAATATGTATTGTCGTAATAGCAGAACGACTTTCTTTTAGAAAGGTAAAAGAAAAAGGGGAAATAAATAAAGAAAAAAAAATAGTATTAGTTTTTCTTATTGTAATATCCATAATTATTATAAGAGCTGATTCACTAAAATAGAATATTTAGGAAAAATTAGGTTGGAAAAAATCGCCTATCATGCGTAGATTTGAGTTTCGAAATACAATTATGGTAATCATTCATTACTGTATTCCAGTACAATTTGGAAGACATTTTTCTTTTTTTAGGGCTTCGCAAAATGATCAATAAAGAATTGATACGGTTCGATTGAGCAATTAGTAGTGCCCAGCCCTAGAGTCCACTCCTTCCCCATACTACAAGTGAAAGGGAAAATGTAAAGACTACCATTAAAGCAGCCCAAGCAAGACTTACTATATCCATGTGAATTATGTCCCCTATTTCTATGAAGGAATTATTCTATTATTGATTAATAATAATAGCGGAATCAATGGCGCAGAGTCAAAATAGGTAAGACTATTTATTGATGAACCAATTCAATGAATACACTCGTAACAAGTTTCTATATTTTAGGGTTTCTGGTAAAATCAGGAAGCATTTAGTACAAATACGATGATACACACGCCTTTTCCTTGGAAATATCAAAGGAATGCTTCTATATGGAGCATGTAAGAATAGTAAGACCTATTGTTTGTTTTGATATTAATGCCTTTCCTTACTAAGCAAAAAGCATAAAAATATACCATCACGATAGATAACTATCTATCAGATACCTCTATTTCCTATTTGATCTAAGCTTACTGTCTTTCTTTCTGTGAAAGAATCCGGAGAACTCACCACCACTATTAATTAATACATTCTTTTTTTTCAACTTTAACCTTTACTCTTTTAATACCAGACGGAGTCACGAGACACTACTTTGAATAAGGGTAATTTAAGAGATCTTGTTATTATAGTCTTTCGTATAATCTCTTCTTCAATTCTAGTAGCAAAAACAGAGTATCCCTTAGGAACCTTTGGATACCGAGATTTCCGACCTTAGTTCTGAATCCCGGAATTGACTCTCACCATTTATTTGATTCAATTGAAAAATCAAATAAATGGTGAGAGTCAATCATTAAAGTAATAAGTGAGAGTTGCTTCATCCCTATTGATACCGATTTGGGCTACACCTCAATTTTGAGAAAAAAAAATTACAGTCTTTTAGAAAACCTACACCATGGGTTATAAAAATCGAGTATTGACACGCCCACTTAGTCCTTTGCCTCTGCTTCTTGCGGAGCAATAATTCGTCGAATTAGATCGGCAAGATAGGAAAGAAATAAAAAATCTTTTGTTGATCAGGCGACACCCGGATTTGAACTGGGGATAAAGGATTTGCAGTCCCCCGCCTTACCGCTTGGCCATGCCGCCAAATTCGGTCCAAAATGGATAAAAATATTATCTATATTCTAATTCTATTACTCACTCCTTTTTTTATCTTGAATATGAATACCATTGTACTTATCCTTTTTTAAAAAGAAATTCCTGTTTTTTATTGGATCTAGTTTAGATTCTCCTCTTCGATTGATTGTATCTTAAAATATACATCGCTTAAAAACATCCCTTCTCTTTTTTATTGAGAGTAGAAAAAATGGATTTCCGGTCACAGACTGCAAAATTCAGGACAAATTGGAACCATTAACAATTTACTTTGAATTAGCGAACGATTCTTCCATTTTTATCTCCAATGAAATTTTGTTTCATTGAATAGCAAAAGAAAATCAAATTGATTTATGACTAATCAGTATTCATTTTTTTTTTCAATAAGCAATCCTTTTCAATTATCAATTCTAATTATAATAACATATATGTGTATATGTAAACCCCAGAACAGAAATTGTTACCCAGATATCAAACCGGATCTCTCTCTTATGTACATATCCCTATAGAGAATTCTCCTGTTTCAATTTTTCATTGAATATATTGAATAGAAAATACAAATTTTGATGGAGTGTGACTCACTTTGTCCCAAGTGAAATTACAATAAAAGATGTGATATATGGATAAAATAGATAGCCGTATCAGCATGTACTTAATAAAATAAATACAATTACAATAAATACTATTCTTATTATATTTTCTATTTATATTACGCAATTCAATC